GGTTTCTAAGATCACTTCCGGCTCTAGGCCTTTTATTAGTTAGTCCCGGTAAAGCTCCCAGGCGGCGTATTTTTTTGAAACGAGGTCCCCGGTAACGCGACATAAAGACTCCTTAATTTTATTCTTTTTTATATTTTATTCTTATTGATGAAATTTCATTTTACAGAATAAAGCTAAACTAAAACTGAACTAAATGATAAATGAAGCGAAGTTTACGGAAGTAGTGTACTTGTACTATAAAGAAAAAAATAAGACATGTATTTGGATAATGAGATGAATTGGACAAATATCCAGACCTTTCTATTCTTCTATATATATATCTATATTCTATATAGATATATTCTATATAGATAGAGAAAAAAGAGAAAAAAACTCTTTTCGTGACATAGTTGGAAGTTCCTATAACATAAAAAATCGACAACTTTTTGGAAAAAAAGGGAGAAGTTTTTTCAATATTCTTTTATTTCGGATTTCAAAGGCACATTCTCAATCATGTAAAAACTCGAATAAAATAAATAGAGAAAAGCCGGCTATCGGAATCGAACCGATGACCATCGCATTACAAATGCGATGCTCTAACCTCTGAGCTAAGCAGGCTCACATAAGAGAAATTAGACATGCATAGGAATTCAATAAACTATTGGAATCTTGGCTATTAATTTAAAAAAGAATACTATATTATATATATATATAGTATAAGTATATATATACTTAATTATATAAGAATAAGATTCTAAGATTTGCATTCTTAGTGATTCATTATTAGCTAGTAGCTAGTCATAATGAATATCGAAAAATAGAATATAGAATGGAAAGGAAATATTCAATACTCATACTTACTATAGAATATAACGATTAATCTAGCGATATATAATTTCGATTTCTTTTTCTCAATTATATCAATTAGATTATTCTTTTTAGATTCAAAAATTTTGATTTTTGCTTTCAAATCAAAATTGAAAGTATTTTTATTACACTTCTATATTTTATTCCATATCATATAGTTTTTCTATTTAGAAAAAAGAATCGACCGTTCAAGTATTCCAAATTGCATGGGAAAAACGAGCAGAAGAGAGACATATATACGTGGCATATATCCATCTATATTGAATTGCGGATACAGAAATGATAGAATCGTTTTTGATTGGACAAAATGTGGGTTTCCTATAGAAGATGAAACAAGATAACCAAGAAATCAAAGAAGAGAACAACTTTTTCGAAATAGGAATCCTTATTTAATTTAATGAATTCAACGGTTCCAGTAGAAATGAAGAAATGAAAGAAAAAGTAGAACAACATCACAATCAAAATGAGATCCTAATCTCAAAACAAAAAGAAAGGGGGATATGGCGAAATTGGTAGACGCTGCGGACTTAATTGGATTGAGCCTTGGTATGGAAACCTACTAAGTGAGAACTTTCAAATTCAGAGAAACCCCGGAATTAAAAAAATGGGCAATCCTGAGCCAAATCCTGTTTTCCAAAAACAAACAAAGGTTCAGAAGGTGAAAAAGGATAGGTGCAGAGACTCAATGGAAGCTGTTCTAACAAATGGAGTTGACTGTGTTGCATTGGTAGAGGAATCCTTCCATTGAAACTTCCGAAAAGATGAAGGATATACGTATATACATACATATACGTACTGAAATACTCTATCAAATGATTAATAACGACCTGAATCTGTATTTTTTATATAAAAAACGGAAAAATTTGTTGTGAATCGATTCCATATTGAAGAAAGAATGGAATACGCATCGATCAAAGCATTCACCCCACAGTCTGATAGTTCTTTTGAAGAACTAATTAATCGGACGAGAATAAAGATAGAGTCCCATTCTACATGTCAATACCGGCAACAATGAAATTTATAGTAAGAGGAAAATCCGTTGACTTTAAAAATCGTGAGGGTTCAAGTCCCTCTATCCCCAAAAAAGCCCATTTGACTCCTTAACTATTTATCTTATCTTTTTTTTGTTAGTAATTCAAAATTCGTTATCTTTCTCATTCACCCTACTCTTTTACAAATGGATCTGGGTGAAAAATTTTTATCTTATGACAAGTCTTGTGATATATGATACATGTACAAATGAACATCTTTGACCAAAGACTCCCCATTTGAACGAGTCACGGTCGATATCATTATTCATACTGAAACTTACAAAGTCTTCCTTTTTTTGAAGATCCAAGAAATTCTAGCACCTGGATAAGACTTTGTAATACCCCTTGAATTGACATAGACCCAAGTTATCTAGTAAACTGAGAATGCGGTATCTGGAATGGTCGGGATAGCTCAGCTGGTAGAGCAGAGGACTGAAAATCCTCGTGTCACCAGTTCAAATCTGGTTCCTGGCACATGATTAATTTGTACGAGTCTCTTTTCTACAAATTCATTGATATGAATCGACATACATATGCATTAATAGTCTAGATCATATTACATACTTTCGGTCTTTAGAGAAATACCCCATCTATTTTATAGATGGGTAAAGAGTTTATTATAC